CATTTTTAACATCTCTAATTCAAAACCGAACATGAAAGTTTTGTTTCATTCGGCTACTTTATGGAAGATAAATGTATTTCCACCAGAGAAAAAATGAGATCCATAACATCTATGTCAGCTTTTTTTCCGAATGCATCTAAAGCTCCTCGCTTTCTAGATGATCCCTCTAGAAGAGGAGGATTCTATCAAATCTTTATAATCTAGTTACTTCGTTCCCTATTTCTACTCGTGGGATCCTAAGGGAAAAAATTTTGTTTCTACCGAGCTGAAACAATAAAGGGTTCTAGTAAACTAAAACCATCGTTTTCTAGCTATTTGGCTTCAATCTCCCTTTTCCAGTTCAGCACAAAAATTGAAGATTTAGTTACGATTGAAAGTTTTCTACTATCATCCATAGACCCTTTATTCATACTCATTCAATTGAAAGAATTGATCCAATCAAAAAAATTATGCTTCTCGACTTCATAATCCAATTTTTTTTATTCCAATTCTGATTGACTTTTGGATAGAAATCGTGAGAATGTATTTTATTTCCTCAAATAAAATATTGGGTGATAAAGGATTAAATCTTTTTAAGAAATAAAGTTTTTGATCTGAATATGAAAAATAAAAAATGGAAAGACCGCTTAACTATTGAAGTTGTTAATAGAACGAATCACACTTTTACCACTAAACTATACCCGCTACATATTCATTATTGGATATGAATGGACCATTTGTCCAACACTATTTGGACAAAAAAGTAATGAGACACAGTCAAGATAAAGATAGCATCAGAATCATTAAAATTCCAGCATTGACATGTATTTTGTTCTGACGCGGGCTTGAAAGAAAATAAAATCAAATTATATTTTATATTTATAATTTTTATATTTATAATATATTTTATAATATAAATAATATAAAAATATATAGTATGTAGAAATAGATAGAAATATAGATAGTATAAATATATATAGTATATAGAAATAGATAGAAATATAGAAATAAGATTAAGATAATAAATATTAATAATATTAATAAATATAAATTAAAATTAATAATATTAATATATTAATATTAATATATATTAACATTAACCTGGATTATAGAGAATTTAAGATAATTTACTGGATTATAGATAATTTAGAGAATTTCTAAGATAATCTATATAAATCTATATATTAGAATCTAACACTATTTCTAATAACTAATAATGGGAATCAAAATATCTCTTCTTGTTTCGATAAGAATTTTGATTTAATATAAAAACAAAAATTGTTTTGTTCGTTGGAACAAAAGAAGTACTGGCCCGGCCAGTACTTAACCAGGCCGGGTAAACGAACCCTTTGTACAAAATCAAAGAAATAAGAAATAAAGTATTCTTTCTATATGTAGAAATCTGTTTCGACTCATTATAAAAATTTAATTACTGATCAAATTCGTGGATATCTGACACTTTATCCATATCCATTTTTTTATGTGTTTTTATTACACTTTTTCTATATTTTAGTTATTAGATTTTTATCTATTGTTATTGTTCGAATTTCATTTAAAATGAAAGAAGTGAAGTATATATTCTTATTATATTCTTAATTATATTCTTATATACAATGATTACATTACTTTTTTTTTTTTTTTAGATTACTTAATCTTATAATTAATAAAAAAGAAGGAAAATACAAATTTTTCTCAATCTTGGCTTCACGTGTCACATCACACGATAAACTTTAATTTTTGAATGGGGAGAGGTGGCTGAGTGGACTAAAGCGTCGGATTGCTAATCCGTTGTACGAATTTTTCGCACCGGGGGTTCGAATCCCCCTCTCTCCGACCCACCCGATCACTTTAATTTTTATAATTTTGAAGAATTTTTTATTATTAATTTTCTTTTATTTTTATGAAATTTTTATCTTTCTTTATCTAGTATCTATTCCATTTATTGATAGATTTACCTATGAAAAACTAAAAACGAATCTCATCTCTTTTTTTATTCCTCGCGCCCAGGATTACGCCCCGGATCATTAGATAAGAATCCGAAGATGAAGAGAGAAACAAAGAATATTACTACTGTGTAAACGAAGAGTTTAAGAGTAAGCATTACACAATCTCCAAGATAAATAATATCATTTATTTAAAAAAGGAAATAGATCACCTATTTTATGACACACGCTATACATTAATATATTTACATTATTTTGATATGGCACTCTAAAGATTAAAAAAGTAAGTTTTTAAAATTCATTTTCACAAATTTCTTTCTAATGTAATACTAATGTAATAAGATTCGGATTTTTTCGTTAACAAAAATTTATTGTCATATCTATAATTAGATATTGTATGGGATCTTAGAAAGAGAAGGTTAGAACAAAGGAAGAAATAAGCTGATCAAAAATTATCGCTCCCTTATTAAAATTCAATTCAATATACAATATAAAATACCAGAATTTAGCTTTTTTAATCGAGGGTTCCTAATGTCAGACTTATCCGATCTTATTTATTTTTTTAATCAAAATATCATTTTTTTTTATCGAAGAAATCACGAATATAAATTGAATAGAGATTTATTTTTTATCGAAAACTTACGGCAGCTTGCCAAACAAAGGCTAAGAGAAAGAAGAGTACAGGGATAACTGGCATAACGTCTACGATTGGATTGAAAAAGGCATAAGCCTCGGGTAATTTGGCGAAGAAAAAACTACTCGAATAAAGGTTAGAATTAAGACAGATACAGATTAAACTAAAAGTATTAAACATAACAAACATTTTTTTCTTGGTCTTTAAAATGAAATTGAAATGATAATAAATTATCAGATTTGATTGAGTTGTTTTTATGAGATAAAAATAACTCAATCAAAAATACTTCCTTACATTCTACAATCAAGTTAAATTAAAATACTTAGAATATAAGGAATTCGACTTTCATACAATATCTTAATTGAATTTTATGTAATGATCAATGAATCTTTTTTATTCTATATCTACATGTGTTGAATCCTAGGGACAACATGTCCCTATATTTATTTTGGTTGGTTATTGACGAATAATCAATATTGAGTTTAGGTTTTCTTAGAAAAAAAATAAAAATGGGGCGTGGCCAAGCGGTAAGGCAACGGGTTTTGGTCCCGTTACTCGGAGGTTCGAATCCTTCCGTCCCAGGTCGTTATTCATCATAAACGAGGGATTCTTCTCTATTCCTTAGTTATAGTTTTTATGATTAGTTTAAGTAGCTGAAAATCTTTAGCCATTCATGGGGATTTCTTTTTCATTTGAATAAAAGTAAAAATAAAAGATTTTTTTTCATGTGATTTTCTTCATATGATAAAATATGGGGTTAATTTAAGTGAAATCCTTTTCGGACAAAAACTTATCTATCTATGGATAGGTAAGTTTAAATTATTATATATCGGTTCAGCCAATGACTATTCATGATTCCATATTGAATCAATTGCATACGCTTCAAAATAAAAATCAAGGGAGAGGGATGTTATGGTAAAACTTCGTTTGAAACGATGTGGTAGAAAGCAACGTGCGACTTGAAGGACATGATTGACTGTGGATTTTGCCATCCATCATTTTCTATAGGAATGAAGATGCTCTTGTCTCGACATAGTTTGTCCTGCTAGGAACCTAATTTCATTTGCCTTAGGTTGGTAAATAAAAAGACTAATGGTATAGCATATGGTGGAGCTCGAGTAAAAACGATTGATTTATTTATCGGGAGAATAATCTAGGGTTAGTGACAATCAATAAGTTAGACCAACTTTGTAAATAGATCATCAATAGAATATATAAATGGAGAGGTTAAAATTTTAACAAGTTTGAAATAAAAAAAAAGTCAAATTTGTCGAAATTTAAAAACTGTTTTGATCAAAAGTGTATCACAAAGAAATCAATCTTTCGTATGATTGTTCTTTTTTCCATATAAAAAAAGGTATGTTGCTACCTTTTTGAAAAGGAGTAAGGATCACCAAAGTAATGTCTAAACCCAAAGATTTCACAAGTCGTAAAGCAAAGACAACGAATTCCGGAACAAGTAAATACTATTTTCACTTGTCTCAACAATTGGATCAGAATGAGCAAAAAAAAAAATAGATCCTAAAGTAGACAAAAAAAGAAGTTAGAGACAGCTCAATAAATTATAAAGATTTCCTTTCGAACTCTTTTAAAACTATCCAACTTGAGTTAGGAGTACGACTGAGATTTTTTTTTCTGTAAAGATATCTGTAAAGATATAATATAGTATAAATAGTATAATTATAGAATATATAGTATATAGAATAGAATTTAGAATCATCTTTTCTTGAGCCGTATGAGGCGAAAACCTCCTATACGTTTCTAGGGGGGGCATCCTTTATCTACATCTATCCCAATGAGCCATCTATCGAATCGTTGCAATTGATGTTCGATCCCGAAGAGAAGGAAGAGATCTTCGAAAAGTGGGTTTTTATGATCCGATAAATAATCAAACTTATTTAAATGTTCCTGCTATTCTATATTTCCTTGAAAAGGGTGCTCAACCCACAGGAACTGTTCATAATATTTTAAGGAAGGCAGAACTCTTTAAATAAAGAATTTAGAGTTTATTTTGATCAGAATAAAAGTCATGAATATAAAAAGCTAGTACCTATCCTTGTGTAATTCTTTATTCAAAGTTTGGTCTTTTCTTGTTCTATCTTATCTTATTCTTACTTAATTTAGTTTATTTTATTTCTTTTTTTCTTGTTGTGTAACCCCCCCCAACAGGGGGGGGGTAATCCTTTTTCTTGTATTTGTATTGTACCTTTATTTATTTTTATTTATTTTTTGATTAAGGAAACCTGATATTTTTATTTTGTTTTCTATATTTTATATCTACCTTATTTTTTACGCTCAAATCTCTTATTTATCATTTGTGTTGTGCTAATCCAATATCTAATAATATCCAATACAATATTTTATTTAATTCTAATTATAAATTATATTATATTTATTATTATATATATTATATATTATAATAATAATATTATATTAATATTAATTATATTACTAATATTTATATTTTATTTTATTTATTTATTTAATTTTTTATAAAAAAAAATAAAAAAAAAAGTCCATTCATATTGACAATGGCGTATCGAACAGATATAATTATCTCGTAGATAAATAGATCTTTTTATCTCCACTCCCTATTAGCATTTTCCTTCATTTTAGTAAAATGGATGGGTTTGCTGGATTTCCTCTTCCGTATTTTATACTTTATACAAAATGGATTTTAACTAAATAAAAAATTGGAAGAATTTTGGTGATTTGTCAATTTGCCAATTCTATTTTGAATCTCTTGTTTTTTGAATTGGATCCTATTGATATTTTGTTGTTTAGATTTGTTTTCTTCCTAGTTCCATGTTTTGATGTAGTTGTGCAGTTCAATTCCATTGATTTTTATTTTTTTTTATTATTTTATTTTGATCATATCTACACATCATATAGATCCGGGTTGCTAACTCAACGGTAGAGTACTCGGCTTTTAAGTGCGACTATGATCTTTTACACATTTGGATGAAGGAAGGAATTCGTCAAGACTATTGGTAGAGTTTATAAGAACGCGACTGATCCTGAAAGGTAATGAATGGAAAAAAGAGCATGTCGTTAAATATGAAATATAATTTTAATAAATAAAATAATCATAAAAAAATTTAATACTCATAATATAACATAAGAATTCTAGTTGGGTCTAGTGAATAAATGGATAGAGCCTTATGGCTCCAATTCGAGTAAGACGAAAAAGTAACGAGCTTATCTTCTTAATTTGAATTAATTTGAATGAAGACCCGATCTAATTAGACGTTAAAAATAGATTAGTGCCTGATGCGGGAAAAGGTTCTCTTGTTAATTGTGAGTGGACCATTGATTCTTTTTTTTTTCTTGAATCCTAATTATTCTTTATTTAAAATTTAAGACAGATGTGTACTAAGAAATAGTATACTGATAAAAAAAATTTATTCCAAGGTCAAAAGAGCGATCGGGTTGTGAAAATAAAAGATTTTATACCTTTTCCTTATTTTTCTTCTTGTTATTTTAGATTTTCTTTATTTCTTTTATTGTTATTCTAGTTATATTAACAATAAATCCGATTGTATAGAAAGGGAAAGAAAAAAGATCTGTTGATTGGGCTCTCTGTCTCCGGGGTATATATTCTTTATTTGTTGTTAACTTTTATATAATCTATATAACCTTATAACCTTTTTACCATTACATTATTTACATCACAATCAATATAAATATAACATAAATATAACAGTATGTATATATGTATATATAATAAATATTTAATAAATATGTATATATACATATAATTATATAATAATATAAATAATATAATATAAAATAATATAAAAGATATCTTAAAATAAATAAAATATAAAATAATAATAAAGTATATAATTTTATATTTATAATAAAGGATATCTAAAAAAAAATGTAATGTAATTGTATTACTGTAGTGTAATACTGTATATTACTGTATATACTAATAATACACTAATATACTACAGTGTTATTTATAGTACTAGTATAGTATAGTATAAAAGTATAAAGAATATACTACGTATAATATACAATACACATACGCCGTTCTGACCATATTGCACTATGTTATCATTTAATAACAATAACACAAGAAGCGACTCCCTTTTTTGTTTTCATCAGTATAAATGTACGTAAATGGCAAAATTTATGGATTTCGGCAACAAAACTTCCTATATCCGCTACTCTTTCAGGAGTATATTTACTCACTTGCTCATGATCATAACTTCAATAGTTTGATTTTTTACGAACCCGTGGAAATTATTGGTTATGACAAGAAATCTAGTTTAGTACTTGTGAAACGTTTAATTACTCAAATGTATCAACAGAATTTTTTTATTTCTTCGTTTAATGATTCTAACAAAAAAGAATTTTGGGAGTACAAGAATTTTTTTTCTTCTCATTTTTCTTCTCAAATGGTATCAGAAGGTTTTGGAGTCATTCTGGAAATTCCATTCTCCTCGCAATTAGTATCTTTTTCTGAATCTTCTGAAGAAAAAAAAATACTAAAATATCAGAATTTACGATCTATTCATTCAATATTTCCCTTTTTAGAGGACAAATTTTTACATTTGAATTATGTGTCAGATCTACTAATACCTCATCCCATACATCTGGAAATCTTGGTTCAAGTACTTCAATGCTGGATCAAGGATGTTCCTTCTTTGCATTTATTGCAATTTCTTTTCCACGAATATCATAATTTGAATAGTCTCGTTACTTCAAAGAAATTCATTTACGCCTTTTCAAAAAGAAAGAAAAAATTCCTTTGGTTCCTATATAATTCTTATGTATATGAATGCGAATATTTATTCCTATTTATTCGTAAACAATCTTCTTATTTACGATCAACATCCTCTGGAGTCTTTCTTGAGCGAACACATTTCTATGTAAAAATAGAGCATCTTATAGTAGTGTGTTGTAATTCTTTTCAGAAGATCCTATGCTTTCTCAAGG